GATGCTTATATAGTGTATATTTTAATATAGGATGCCGTATGGCAATATATTAATATAAGATTATAATGAATTAAAATCATTAATATATACTTTAATTATAAATATGGCCCATATGATAGCATTGTCGGTGCCAAATTGCTCTAAAGTGTAATAAAGATTCATTAATATATAATTTAAAGATATAGCGCTAATCGAGACTTCCTGGTTTAGGGGTTTGACAGGAGAACAAGGATCGTCCAGCGTAGGGGGGTAGGGGGGTTTGTCGCGTAGAAGCCGGGGGATTCCAATAGTGTTTTGTGAGGAAAGAATTAACCTTATGCACTTGATATCCATATATGTGATTCTTTATATAATATCTTTACAACATTCATCATTAATACTATCTTCAAAGTTTAGTTCGACCTTATTAGTTCTTCTTAGCTTACACTGTGAGATGCAAGCTGAAAGGAAAAAGAAAAAGAGAACCCTATGCATATAAGAGAACGCCCGGCTTGGTGGGTAACGGGCAATAAGGTTAACCGCATCAACCAGATGCATGGCATTCGGCTTTCAGTGAGTGGTTTCTTAAGGATTGTACTTGAAATAGGAGCCAAATGCAAGAAATAATTCACTAAATGCGACTCTCGAGATTTGTCCGTGATCATCATTAATAGTATGCCTATCGATAAATCGTTGGTCGGTTCTTACTACATTAAGTAGCACTGATGATTAGAGTTGGTGGGTAGAGACAGAGCTCGTGTTAGTTGAGGTTATGTTGTTTTAACAATTAATCCAGGTCAAAGTAATAAATATGGTTATGTCCCTATTTTGCTTAATGTCAACCTTGGATTTGTGCTGATGTATGAGGGGTTAAAACCACTTATGTTGATAATACATATAATGTACTACTCATGCCAATATACCCTGTGGGTAAATACATACATGCAATATTATACATAATCATGTAATATATACACAGTGTATGTGGTATATTACATTCTTTTATTTAACATAGGCGCGTCAGAGGGTAGTTTAACTTAGAATCTTAGCTTTGGGAGTTAAGGGCGGGAGTTAAAATCTCCTCTCTCTGAGCACTAGGGAGGGTTTTAACCTCCGGCCTCCGGATTACAAGACCGGCGCTCTTACATTGAGCTACTAGGGCAGGCTCATTCGAGGGCTTTGTTTTCGGCTCATCCGGCTAGGGGGGCCAAGATTAGGAAGATAGTGAAATAGATTACCGAGGCGATTTGACCGATGATGATAAATGGATGTTCTACAGGTATGCCTCCAATTCAGGTGAGGATAAGTATGTCTGCCACTAGGGTTCAGAACAAGAATTGGGTGAGTGGTCGGAAAGTTAGGCCTCGTTGTTTAGAGGTGTGAAGGATGGGAACAACTATTAGGACTAGGATAGAGAATAGTAGTGCAAGAACTCCTCCTAGTTTATTGGGGATTGATCGTAGGATTGCGTAGGCAAACAAGAAGTATCACTCAGGCTTGATGTGGGGAGGGGTGACTAGTGGGTTGGCTGGTGTAAAATTGTCTGGGTCTCCTAGGAGATTAGGTGCAAATAGGGCCAGGGATGTTAAACCTAGAAGCATGGCTACAAACCCAAGCAGGTCTTTGTATGAGAAGTAGGGGTGAAACGAGACTTTATCGGCATCTGAGTTAATTCCTGCTGGGTTATTGGACCCTGTTTCATGAAGGAACAGAAGGTGAATGACTGTGGCAGCTGCAATTACAAAGGGGAATAAGAAGTGGAAGGCAAAGAATCGTGTTAAGGTGGCGTTATCTACGGAGAACCCCCCTCAAATTCATTGTACTAGGGCACCTCCTACATAAGGGACGGCTGATAAGAGGTTCGTAATTACGGTTGCTCCTCAGAAAGATATTTGGCCTCATGGTAGAACATAGCCTACGAAGGCTGTCATTATAGTTAGTAGAAGGAGTACGACTCCGATGTTTCAGGTTTCTTTATTTAGGTACGAGCCGTAGTAAAGTCCTCGGGCAATGTGTATATAAATGCAAATGAAAAAGAAGGATGCTCCGTTAGCGTGGATGTTTCGGATGAGTCATCCGTAACTAACATCTCGGCAAATGTGGCATACAGAGGAAAAAGCTGTTGAAATATCAGAGGTGTAGTGTATAGCTAAGAATAGTCCGGTGAGGATTTGGGTAGCTAGACACAAGCCCAATAGTGATCCAAAGTTTCATCATACTGAGATGTTTGAAGGGGCTGGAAGGTCGACTAGTGCGTCATTAGCAATTTTTAGGAGGGGATGGGTTTTTCGGAGGTTGGCCATTATGGTTCTTGTAGTTGAATAACAACGGTGGTTTTTCAAGTCATTAGTTTCGGTTAGAGTCCGAGCAGGAATTATGACTTATCTTGTGTCTTTATTTCTTTTAGGGTTGGTGTTGGGGCTTGTTGCTGTTGCATCCAACCCTGCTCCATACTTCGCTGCTTTAGGGTTGGTAGTAGCAGCGGGTGTGGGTTGTGGGGTCTTGGTTGGGCATGGGGGATCTTTCTTATCCTTGGTGTTATTTTTGATTTATTTGGGTGGAATGCTTGTGGTGTTTGCGTACTCGGCTGCTTTAGCAGCTGAGCCTTTCCCAGAGTCTTGGGGGGATCGTTCCGTTTTAGGGTACGTTATGGCGTATGTGGTTGGGGTGGTGTTGGTTGCAGGTTGGTTTTGGGGAGGATGGTATGAGACTTCTTGAGTGGCAGTGGATGAGTTTAAGGAGTTTTCTGTGTTGCGTGGGGATACAAGTGGGGTGTCCTTTATATACTCTCTTGGTGGTGGAATGTTGGTTGTATGTGCATGGGTGCTTTTGTTAACACTTTTTGTAGTACTAGAACTAACTCGGGGTTTGAGTCGAGGGGCCCTTCGAGCAGTTTAGGTGAGGGTTAATAAGAGGGCTAGTGCTGTTGAAAGGAAAAAGAGGGTGAGGTATGTTTTAATTATTCCTTGCTGAATGTTGCTTGTTGCAGTAATCATAGGAAGATGAGCAGAAATAATGCTTTTTGGTCCGACTTTCTCAAATCATGTTTGGTCGACTAGTTGGCTAGCAATAGCTTGTCCTAGGGTTAAGTTGAGTTTAGGGGTTAGTCGGTGGACGATGGCTGGAAAAAACCCTAGTATATTAGAAAAATTATGAAGGACAAGGTTTGGGGTTGTTTTAAATTGTTTGTTGGTTAGTGATGCTAGTTCTAGTGCAATTAAAAGGCCTAGGATGGTAACCAGGAGGGCAGCTAATTTTAGGGGGAGGGGTATAGTTATAACAGGGGTTTTGGAGGGCAGGAAGTTTGATGTAATTAAAAGTCCAGCAACAATGCTGCCTCAGGCCAATCGTTTAATTGGGTTAATAACAGCAGGGTTGTTCTCGTTGACGGGTGATAGGGCTGTAAACCGAGGATGTCCTATGGACACGAAAAATACGACACGTAGGCTATATACAGCAGTGAAGGAGGTGGCCAATAAGGTAAGTGTAAGGGCTCAGGCGTTAAGGTGTGATGTATTTAAGGCTTCAATAATGGCATCCTTAGAAAAGAACCCTGCTAAGAAAGGGGTACCGGTAAGTGCTAAGCTCCCAATTGTTAGACAGGAAGAAGTAAGGGGGGTGAGGTTGTGTATACCCCCTATTTTTCGGATGTCTTGTTCATCGTTAAGGCTGTGAATAATTGACCCAGAACACAGGAATAGTATAGCTTTAAAAAATGCGTGTGTACAAATGTGGAGGAAGGCTAACTGTGGTTGATTAAGTCCAATGGTGACTATCATTAGTCCTAGTTGGCTGGATGTGGAGAATGCGACGATTTTCTTAATGTCGTTTTGTGTCAATGCGCAAGTAGCGGTAAAGAGTGTGGTGAGGGCTCCAAGGCATAGGCAGGTGGTAAGGGCTGTCTGGTTATTTTCTATTAAGGGGTGTAGTCGGATGAGTAGGAAGATACCTGCAACAACCATAGTGCTAGAGTGTAGTAGGGCAGATACCGGTGTAGGGCCTTCCATTGCTGAAGGAAGTCAGGGATGAAGTCCAAATTGTGCTGATTTTCCGGTGGCGGCTAAAATAAGACCTATTAGGGGTATCGTGAGGTCAAGGTCTTTTGAGGAGGCGAATATTTGTTGAATTTCTCATGAGTTGAGGTTTGTTGCAAATCATGCTATACTTAAGATGAGTCCAATGTCCCCCACCCGATTGTATACTACGGCTTGTATAGCAGCTGTATTGGCATCTGCCCGGCCGTACCATCACCCAATAAGTAGAAATGATATAATGCCCACACCCTCCCATCCAATGAACAACTGGAATATGTTGTTGGCAGTTACCAGTACAATCATAGCTACGAGAAAAAGTAAAAGATATTTAAAGAATCGGTTTATGTTGGGGTCGGCATGTATATATCATGATGCAAACTCAAGAATTGATCAAGTTACATAAAGGGCGATTGGGGTAAAGATGATAGAATAGTGATCAAACTTAAAGCTAAGGTTTACATCAAAGGCCGAGGTGTTTATTCATTGTCAGTTAGAAACGATTGTTTCGGTCCCCTGGTCTAAAAAAATGAACAGGGGGGCTAGGCTTACTAGAAAAGCTATTTTGACGGCAGTTTTTACATGGGTGAGGGCTCAGTCTCCTTGACGAGGGTTTGGGTTAAGGGTGGTTACAAGGGGGTAGATAAGAAGTGCGAAGATCATTAATAAGGTCGAGCTTAAGATTAGTGTAGTTGGGTGCATAGCTGCTACTTGGATTTGCACCAAGAGTCTTTGGTTCCTAAGACCAACGGATGAGCTGTTATCCTTTAGAAGCTCGAGTGAACCACGGAGTTTAACCGAGGTGGTAGAAGATTAGCAGTCCCTACTGTCGAACGGACTTCTCTCGGTGGATAAGAGGGGTTTAACCTCTATTCTTAGAATCACAATCTAATGTCTTGGTTAAACTATATCTACAGAAACATCAGCCTCATATCAGCTCTGGTTTAAAGATTAGGAGAATAATAGGAATGAGGTGAAGGGTAATAAGAAGGTGTTCACGGGTGTGGGATGGCTCAAGGGCGATAATATGGGATGGTAGAGGTCCCCGCTGCGTTATTAGGAATAGATATAAGGAGTAGCTGGCTGTAATAAGTGTGCCAAGACCTGTAAGGAGTAGTGTTCAGTATGATCAATTAAATATGGAAGTAATAATCATTAGTTCACCTATTAGGTTTGGTAGAGGTGGGAGGGCTAGATTAGCTAAGCTGGCTACAAATCACCAGGTAGTTATTAAGGGAAGGACTATTTGTATGCCTCGAGCTAGGAGCATGGTTCGACTATGTGTGCGTTCGTAGCTAGTGTTAGCTAGGCAGAATAGTGCTGAGGAGGCAAGTCCGTGTGCAATCATAAGGATAATTGCACCCGTAAATCCTCAGGGTGTTTGAATTAGAATCCCCCCTGCAACCAACCCCATATGCCCAACTGAAGAGTATGCAATTAGTGATTTTAGGTCTGTCTGACGGAGGCAGATTGACCCGGTTATGATGATTCCCCAAAGGGCTAAGGCAATAAAGGGGTACGCTAGCTCTTTAGTGAGCGGGTCTAGTATTACCATTATACGTATTATGCCATAGCCCCCAAGTTTAAGAAGCACAGCTGCTAGAACTATGGATCCTGCAATTGGGGCTTCTACGTGAGCTTTAGGTAGTCAAAGGTGAACACCATATAGTGGTATTTTTACAAGGAAAGCCAGTAGGCAGGCAGCCCATCATAATTTATCTCCTCATGTTAAAAGGTTCAGGGGTTTTGAATATTGCAGGGTCAGTATTGATAGTGTTCCGTTATCATTTTGTAGGAGTAGAAGAGCCACAAGAAGTGGTAGTGATCCGGCCAGGGTATAGAATAAGAAGTAGGTACCAGCATTAAGGCGTTCCGTTTGATTGCCCCAGCGGGTAATAAGAATGAGGGTTGGGAGTAACGTAGCTTCAAATATGATATAAAATATAATGATTTCCGTTGCACCGAATGCTAAAATTAAAAATGTTTGTAGTGACACCAAAAGAGTGATGTAGGTTCGTTGGCGATTAAGAGGTTCGGGGGAGATGTGGTTTTGGCTAGCAAGAATTATAAGGGGGAGTAACCAGCAGGTCAACACCAATAATGGTGTCGATAGTGGGTCTGTTGCTAAGTAAAGATTAGATGAGGATCATCCGGTCTCTGATGATCATTTTAACCAGGACAAACTTGCTAGGGCAATGGTTAAACTTTGGGCAATTGATGTTGTCCACAGCCATTTTGCAGAGCTTAGCCAGATTGTTGGGAAAAGCATTAGTGTTGGGATGAGGATTTTTAACATTGAAGTAGGTTTAGGCTTTGGAGTCGGTCGGTGCCGTGTGTTCGTGCAGTTGCTACCAGAAGAGCCAGTCCTGCGCTGGCTTCACAAGCTGAAAAGGCCAATAATAGTATAGGGGCTACTGAATAGCCGGTTGCTTCCATCTGAAGAGCCCACAAGGAGAGTGCAATAAATAAAGAGAGTATCATTCCCTCTAGGCAAAGAAGGGCCGAGAGAAGGTGGGTGCGGTGAAATGCGAGTCCTATAAGCCCTAAAATAAAGGCTGAGGTAAAGCTGAAGTGTACTGGTGTCATAAGGCGGTCATGGACTTAAACCATGGTCTTTTGAGCCGAAATCAAGGGTCTTTTTTTGGACTAACTGCCTATTCAGCTCACTCCAACCCCCCTTGTGTTCACTCATAAATTAGGCCAATAGTGAGTAGGGCAAGTACGGCGGCGGATCAGGCGAGAGTTAGGGCTGGTGTGGTTAGTTGATCACCCCAGGGGAGTGGGAGGAGAAGGGCAATTTCTAAGTCAAATAAAAGAAATAAAATAGCTACTAGAAAAAATCGGAGGGAGAATGGTAGTCGGGCAGATCCTAGTGGGTCAAACCCACATTCATAGGGGGACAGTTTTTCTGCATCCGGCGTAATTTGTGGTAACCAGAAAGAAACAGTTGCTAGTACTGCGGATAGAAGAATGGTGATAGTAATGATGGTTGTGATTAAATTCATTATCTTTCCTTGGATTTTAACCAAGACCGGGTGATTGGAAGTCACTTATACGTATTAATACTAGAAAGATTATGAGCCTCATCAGTAGATAGAGACGTAAAGGAATAGTCATACGACGTCTACAAAGTGTCAATATCAGGCGGCAGCTTCAAAGCCAAAGTGATGTTCGGATGTGAAGTGGTATTGGATTTGTCGGAGTAAGCAAACTGCTAAGAAGGTGGAGCCAATAATTACGTGTAGGCCGTGAAATCCTGTGGCAACAAAGAAAGTAGAGCCATATACACCGTCAGCGATTGTAAATGGTGCTTCGTAGTATTCTATGGCCTGAAGAAAGGTGAAGTAGAACCCCAGTAAGATAGTGAGAGTAAGAGATTGAATAGCTTGTTTTCGTTCTCCCCCCATAATGCTGTGATGCGCTCATGTAACAGTGACACCAGATGCTAGTAGTACTGCTGTATTAAGAAGTGGGACTTCAAATGGGTCAAGGGGCGTAATTCCTGTGGGAGGTCAGCAGCCACCTAGTTCGGGAGTAGGGGCAAGGCTAGCGTGGTAAAAGGCTCAGAAAAAACCCAAGAAAAAGAACACCTCAGATGTGATGAATAGGATTATACCGTAGCGTAATCCTTTCTGAACAGGCGGGGTGTGGTGTCCTTGGAAGGTGCCTTCTCGAATAATGTCTCGTCATCATTGATATATAGTGAGAAGCAGTAGAATATTACCCATAGAAAGAAGTGTGAGCGAGTGGAAGTGGAATCAGACTGCAGTGCCTGATGTTAGTAAAAGGGCGGCAATTGCGCCGGTGAGTGGTCAGGGGCTTGGGTCAACCATGTGGTATGCGTGTGCTTGGTGTGCCATTAAACGTTTTCTTGTAAATAAAGACTTAATAGGAGGACAAATACATAGGCTTGAATTATAGCTACAGCAATTTCGAGGAGGGTAAGTAAAAATAAGACCAGGGCAGTAAGGATTGCAACCGTTGGCATAAGGGGTAATAGTACGAAAGCTGCTGTTGCGATCAGCTGAATTAGGAGGTGTCCTGCTGTTAGGTTGGCTGTTAGTCGTACGCCTAGGGCAAGGGGTCGGATAAAGAGGCTAATTGTTTCGATAATAATTAGGACTGGGATTAAAGGTACAGGGGTACCTTCAGGTAAAAGGTGACCTAGGGCAGCGGTGGGTTGATTTCGTATTCCGATAATTACTGTTGCGAGTCATAGAGGTACTGCAAGGCCTATATTAAGAGAAAGTTGTGTAGTAGGGGTGAATGTATACGGGAGTAGGCCTAACATATTTAGGGTAATAAGGAATAATATCAATGATGTCAATAGAACTGCTCATTTATGGCCACCAAGGTTTAAGGGCAGGAGAAGTTGTTGGGTAAACCGGTTAATAAATCACCCTTGAAGCGTAATAAGGCGATTGTTTAGTCATCGGGCAGATGGTGTTGGGAAGAGAATTCAGGGGAGAGTTAATGCTACAGCAATGAGTGGGATACCCATATATGTGGGGCTTATAAATTGGTCAAAGAAGCTTAGTGTCATGGTCAGTTTCAGGGCTCAGGTTTAGCTTTTTCAGTGCTTTGTGAAGTAGGCTCATTTGTGAAGGTGTGGCCTAGGACTTTTGGGGGAATAACAGTTAAGAAAACCAGTCATGAGAATACCAGAATGGCAAATCAGGGGGCGGGGTTGAGTTGGGGCATGTCACTAGGGGTGGTTGGGGGCCACCAGTCTTTAGCTTAAAAGGCTAACGCTATTCCCGATTTAGCTTCTTAGTGAGGCATCTTCAAGTATTATAGTGGATCACTTCTCAAAGTGTTCTAGGGGTACTGCTTCAACAACGATGGGTATGAAGCTATGGTTAGCCCCGCAAATCTCGGAACATTGTCCGTAGAATACTCCAGGTCGAGAGGCAATAAAGGCTGTTTGGTTTAGTCGTCCGGGGACCGCGTCTATTTTTACACCTAAAGAAGGGACAGCTCAGGAGTGAAGTACGTCTTCAGCTGAAACGAGGACTCGGATTGGAGACTCAACAGGGACTACTATTCGGTGATCTGCTTCCAGGAGGCGAAACTGTCCAGGGACCAGGTCTTGGGTGGGAACTATGTAGGAGTCAAATCCAAGGTCTTCATAGTCGGTATATTCATAGCTTCAGTATCATTGGTGTCCTATAGCTTTGATGGTGAGGTGGGGATCATTAATCTCGTCCATAAGGTAGAGAATTCGAAGGGAAGGAAGGGCGATAAGAATGAGGATTACTGCTGGGAGAATAGTTCAAACGATTTCAATTTCTTGAGAATCAAGGATATATTTGTTGGTAAGTTTAGTAGAGACTATTGCTACGATGATATAAAGCACTAGAGTGCTAATAAGAAGAACAATCATAAGAGCGTGGTCGTGGAAATGAAGAAGTTCTTCTATAACAGGTGAGGCCGCGTCTTGGAATCCTAGTTGTGAGGGATGTGCCATTATAGCAAATGCTTAAGACACGCGGGGTTTTAACCCACAATTCTGCCTTGACAAGGCAGTGTAATAGACTGTTTTACTAGTGTCTTATGGAAGAAAGTGGCAGAGTGGTTATGCGGTTGGCTTGAAACCAGCACATGGGGGTTCAATTCCTCCCTTTCTCGTTAATTTGCTTGTACTTGAACAAATGCTGGTTCCTCAAATGTGTGGTAAGGGGGAGGGCATCCGTGTAGTCACTCTACGTTAGTTGAAGTTAGTTCAATTGATGCTACTTCCCGTTTAGCAGCAAAGGCTTCCCAAAGGATAAATAGGAATATAATTACGGCAACTAGGGAGATAAGGGATCCAATTGAGGAAACAGTATTTCATAGTGTGTAGGCGTCTGGGTAATCAGAGTAACGCCGGGGCATTCCCGCCAGGCCTAGGAAGTGCTGTGGGAAAAAGGTTAAATTTACACCAACAAACATAATTCCGAAGTGAATTTTGGTTCATGTGCTGTGAAGGGTAAACCCTGTAAACAGGGGGAACCAGTGAACAAAGGCTCCCATGATGGCAAATACAGCTCCCATGGATAGGACGTAGTGGAAGTGGGCAACCACATAGTAAGTGTCGTGAAGTACAATGTCTAGTGAGGAGTTTGCTAGGACAATACCGGTTAGTCCTCCTACTGTAAAAAGGAAAATAAACCCAAGGGCCCAAAGAAGCGGTGTTTCCCATTTAATTGAACCACCATGCAATGTAGCTAGTCAACTAAACACCTTTACCCCAGTTGGGATAGCGATAATTATAGTGGCGGATGTAAAGTAGGCACGAGTGTCGACATCCATACCGACAGTGAACATGTGGTGGGCCCAAACGATAAAACCTAAGAGACCGATGGCTATTATAGCTCAAACCATGCCTATATATCCAAAGGGTTCTTTCTTACCAGAGTAATACGCAACGATGTGTGAAATTATACCGAAGCCTGGAAGAATAAGAATATAAACTTCTGGGTGGCCAAAAAATCAAAATAGATGTTGATAAAGGATTGGGTCTCCCCCTCCTGCTGGGTCAAAGAAAGTAGTATTAAGATTTCGGTCTGTAAGTAACATTGTGATGCCTGCTGCAAGCACAGGTAGGGAGAGTAGTAAGAGGACGGCGGTAATCAAAACAGCCCATACAAAAAGAGGGGTTTGGTATTGAGAAATCGCTGGGGGTTTCATGTTAATAATGGTTGTAATAAAATTAATGGCCCCCAAAATAGAAGAAATACCAGCTAAGTGAAGGGAAAAAATAGTTAAATCTACAGAGGCTCCTGCGTGGGCCAGATTACCGGCCAGAGGGGGGTATACTGTCCACCCTGTCCCGGCTCCGGCTTCAATCCCAGATGAGGCTAAGAGAAGAAGAAAGGATGGGGGAAGCAGTCAGAAGCTCATGTTATTTATTCGGGGAAAGGCTATATCAGGGGCACCAATCATAAGGGGGATTAATCAGTTTCCGAACCCGCCGATCATAATTGGCATAACTATAAAGAAAATCATAACGAAAGCATGGGCCGTGACGATCACATTATAAATCTGATCATCACCCAGAAGGGCTCCGGGCTGGCTTAGTTCGGCTCGAATAAGGAGACTCAGGGCTGTGCCGACTATTCCGGCTCAGGCACCAAATACTAAATAAAGGGTGCCAATGTCTTTGTGGTTGGTTGAGAAAAATCATCGTGTGATTGCCACAGGTAAGGTGGCTGAGTGTTTTAGCGGTGGATTGTAACCCCACGTACAGAGGTTTAATTCCTCTCCTTATCAAGTCCTGTGGTGTACAACATGTTAGATTGCAAACCTGAAGAAGTAGGCTAACAGCCTACCGGGGCTTTCCCCCGCCTCGCCACTCTGTGGCGGGGGAAAAGTAGATGGATGCTCGCTGGATAGAGCGCTTAGCTGTTAACTAAGATTTTGTAGGATCGAGGCCTTCCCACCTAGAAAGGCTTTAGCTTAATTAAAGTGTCTGGGTTGCATTCAGAAGATGTGGGATAAAGTCCCGCAAGTCTTACAAGGGCTGGGTGATTTTCACTCCCGCTTAGAGCTTTGAAGGCTCTTGGTCTTAATGCTATCCTAAGCCCTTTACAAGGTTAGTATTGCACTAACAGCGGGGGTGAGAGGAAGAAGTATTAAAGTTATAATAGTTACAAGTGAAAGTGGAAGAGTAATATGGTTAAAGTTAAGTCGTCAAGGGGCTGTGGCAACTAGTGTGTTAGGGAAAATGGTTAGGGTCATAGCATAACAAAGTCGGAGGTAGAAGTAAAGGCTAAGTAGGGCTGTTAAAGCAGCTAGCGTAGCAGTTAGTGGTAAACCTTGTTTTGTTAATTCTTGTAAAATGAGTCATTTTGGTATAAACCCTGAGAGAGGGGGGAGGCCACCCAGGGAAAGCAATACAAGCATGGTAAGTGCGGCTAGAGTTGGCGCTTTGGTTCATGAGGTTGCAAGGGTGTTAATGGTTAAAGAGTGGTGGGTCTTTAGTGTAAGGAATGCTGAAGATGTCATTACGATGTAAAGTAGCAGGCTGAGAAGTGTGAGGGAAGGTGCGAATTGTAAAATTAAAACTATTCAGCCTAGGTGAGCGATTGAGGAGTATGCCAAAATTTTACGTAGTTGAGTCTGGTTTAGCCCCCCTCAGCCTCCCACGAGGGTTGATAGAAGCCCTAGTGTAACAAGAAGAGTAGAGTCAATAGCTGGTGCTACTTGAATTAGGAGTGCAAATGGCGCAAGTTTCTGTCAGGTAGAAAGGATAAGTCCTGTAGTGAGTTCAAGTCCTTGAAGGACTTCTGGTAATCAAAAATGTACTGGTGCCAATCCTAGTTTAAGTGCAAGGGCTATTATAGCGATTGTGGCTGCTAGGGGATGTGATAGTTGTTGAATACCTCATTCCCCTACTAACCAGGCGTTGGTAGTGCTGGCAAATAGAATTATTGCCGCAGCTGTGGCTTGTGTAAGAAAATATTTAGTTGTAGCTTCAACTGCTCGGGGGTGGTGTTGGCGTGCTATAATTGGAATAATGGCAAGGGTGTTAACTTCTAGTCCTATTCATGCAAGTAGTCAGTGGGAGCTAGCAAAGGTGAGGGCTGTACCTAGGCCTAGGCTAGAGATTAAAATGGTGAGTACATAGGGGTTCATTAGTAAAGGAAGGATTTTAACCAACATATTTGGGGTATGGGCCCAAAAGCTTAATTAGCTGACCTTACTAGAAGGTGGTGTAGTGGAAGCACTAAGAGTTTTGATCTCTTGAGTATGGGTTCGAGCCCCTTCTTTCTAGAATTGAGGGGACTTGAACCCCTATTAGCCACGCTATCAAGGTGGTCCTTGAGCATTCAGGCACAATTCCTTGCAGTATTAAATTTGGGGGGGTAGACCTGCGAGTGCAATAGGAAGTGCAAGGTGCCACAGTACTAAGGCCAGAGTTATAGGGAGGAAACTTTTCCAAACTAAGTGTATGAGCTGGTCATATCGGAATCGAGGGTAGGAAGCCCGTACTCATAAAAATACTACGGATAGTAGGGCTGCTTTGGTTATTAAGTTTATGGCCGTTAGTTCGGGTAAGGCTGGGATGTGAGTTGCTCCTAAGAATAGGATGGCCGAAAGTGTGTTTATGAGAAGAATATTGGCGTATTCAGCCAGGAAAAAGAGGGCGAAGGGTCCCCCAGCATATTCTACATTGAATCCAGATACTAGTTCGGATTCTCCTTCTGTGAGGTCAAATGGGGCACGGTTTGTTTCGGCAAGGGTTGAAATATATCATATAGCGGCAAGGGGCCATGCCGGTACAATTAATCAGATGCTTTCTTGGGCGATGTTAAAGGTTTGGAGTGTAAAACTACCCGTAAAAATAATTACGCTAAGCAGAATTAACCCTAAACTGACTTCGTAAGAAATCGTTTGTGCTACAGCTCGTAAAGCACCAATCAAGGCATATTTTGAATTTGATGCTCATCCGGAGCCTAAAATAGAATAAACGGCGAGGCTAGATAGTGCAAGCACGAATAGTACACCTAGATTTAAGTCTGTGACGGGGTAGGGGATGGGCATTGGGGCCCACAGGGTGAGTGCAAGTGTTAGGGCTAGTATTGGTGTAGCGAGGAAAAGGAAGGGGGAAGAGGTTGAGGGTCGAACTGGTTCTTTAATGAAAAGCTTTAGGCCGTCTGCGATTGGTTGAAGTAATCCATATGGGCCAACAATATTGGGTCCTTTTCGCAGCTGCATGTATCCTAAAACTTTTCGTTCAAGAAGGGTAAGAAAGGCGACTGCTAGAAGAACGGGGACGATGTAGGCAAGGGGGTTAAGAACGTGAGTTATTAGGGTCGTGATCATAGCTAAGGAGAGGGTTTGAACCTCTGAGAAAAAGGGCTTAGGCCTTTCGCAATTACCGGGCTCTGCCACCTTAGCGCGCCGTTCTCTTAGGCACACTTTGATGTGCTCCCTTGTCTGTTTTAGTTGCCTTCATCAGGTGGGGGTGGGGCGTGCCTCAAGCATGGGCCCCTTCTTTCCGGTCCTTTCGTACTAGGAAAGATCACTTCATAGATAGAAACTGACCTGGATTACTCCGGTCTGAACTCAGATCACGTAGGACTTTAATCGTTGAACAAACGAACCCTTAATAGCGGCTGCACCATTAGGATGTCCTGATCCAACATCGAGGTCGTAAACCCCCTCGTCGATAGGGACTCTGGGAGAGGATTGCGCTGTTATCCCTAGGGTAACTCGGTCCGTTGATCGGCGTTCGCCGGATCATTTTTGGTCAGAAATTCTGGTGCTTAGAGCAGTAGCTCTTGGCTGTGGGGGCAGTGCCCCCAGTCCACATGGGGGCTTTGTTTTCCCCCGCGGTCGCCCCAACCAAAGACATATAGGCTAGGGGTCACTGCGTTTTTACTTGGTGAAACAAGGTTACTTGACGTGATCTGCCGGGTGTCTAAAGCTCCATAGGGTCTTCTCGTCTTATGTAGTTATGTCCGCTTCTGCACGGGCAGATCAATTTCATTGACTTGGAAGAGGAGACAGCTAAGCCCTCGTGATGCCATTCATACAGGTCTTCATTTAAAAGACAAGTGATTGCGCTACCTTCGCACGGTCAAAATACCGCGGCCGTTAAACCCATAGTCACAGGGCAGGCGGGACCTCTTATATTTTGATTTGCAAGAGGCGATGTTTTTGGTAAACAGGCGAGGCTTGTGTTTGCCGAGTTCCTTCTCTTCCTTTGGGTCTTTCCCTGCTTGCACTCCTGTGTGGGGTTAACGATTTATTGGTGTAGGCTTTTCTTGGTGTTTTTTCTGACCTGCATTACCCTCTTGGTTTGGGCTCGTTATTTGTCGGTGGGGGGTCCGGTCCGACTTACACATGTGCTGGGAGAGGGTTATTCCCTCTTATTACTCATTCTAGCATAATCTCTTCCATGGGGGCATGGAATGGCTTAGTACGGTTAGGGGGTAGGATTTCTTATCAAAATAAGAGGTTTATATCTGTCTGAGCTTTAACGCTTTCTATGCAGGTGGCTGCTCTTAGGCCCACTGTAACAGGTTACCTTAGTAATTATGATCCTTAGCCGCCTGTTAAGGTTGTGTCCTTGTTCAAAGGAGCTGTACCTCCTTTGACTAACTCCCTTGGTTTCTCTGGGACTAGATTAGTTTTACCTTTATGTCTTAAGAAAGCCAGGGGGCTGAACTTCTATTCATTTCCTAAGCAACCAGCTATAACTAGGCTCGATAGGTTTATCACCTCTACTCGGGGCTCGTCCCACTCTTTTGCCACAGAGACGGGTTGGCCCTATAATAGGCTGTCCCGGAGTAGCTCGTCTAGTTTCGGGGGCCAGAACTAAAGTTCTCTTTGCTCGGGTTTGCTGGCTAAATCATGATGCAAAAGGTACGAGATTTAATCTCTGCTTTTCTAGGCTTAAATGGGTTGTTTCAGTTCTCTTTCAGCTTTCCCTTGCGGTACTTTCTCTGTTGCTCAATGTTCCCTTTTCTGTCGCCCATACTAAGGGGGAAAAATGGTTTGTTAACTTAATTCTAAGTTTTATCGGGGTATATATGTTGTGGTGTTAGACCAAATGTGTTGGCTAGCTAGTCAGCTCAGGGTGACCCGATTTGCACGGATGTCTTCTCGGTGTAAGGGAGGTGCTTTTCTATCTTAGCTACACTCTGGTTATTCCAAGCGCACCTTCCGGTACACTTACCATGTTACGACTTGCCTCCCCTTTGTTCGGCTAACTTCTTAGTTAGAAGGGTATATTGAACTTGGGGAGAGTGACGGGCGGTGTGTGCGCGCCTCAGAGCCAGTTTCAAGAGAACTCTCTGCTTTCTGTTTACTGCTAAATCCACCTTCGAACGCTGGTTTCACAGCGTGGTTCGTAATGCTCTATTTTAGAGAATGTAGCCCATTTCTTCCCACCCCATGCGCTACACCTCGACCTGACGTTTTGGGTTATACCCATTTTGCTTACTATATAACCTTCACAGGGTAAGCTGACGACGGTGGTATATAGGCGGGGAAAACAAGAGGTGGTGAGGTTGAACGGGGGTTATCGGTTCTAGAACAGGCTCCTCTAGGTGGGTCTGAGGCACCGCCAAGTCCTTTGGGTTTTAAGCTGGCGCTTGTAGTTCCCTGGCGGATGTCAGTTGTATATTTTCATCAAAGTTTACGGCTAGGCATAGTGGGGTATCTAATCCCAGTTTGTTTCATAGCTGTCGTGGGTTCAGGGGAATTAAAGCTGCTTTCGCAGTGGAGCTTCGTGCCCCCAGGTGCGTATGACAGCTGAGGGGGTGTTCGGCTTTATTAAATATTATTCCATAACCACTCTTTACGCCGGTAATTGTCAACTTGGGCCTCTCGTATAACCGCGGTGGCTGGCACGAGTTTTACCGGCCCTCTTAACCTTAACTAAGTCAAGCTTTCGCTTATGGCTTAATATCTATCACTGCTGAGTTTCCTTGGGGGTGTGGCTTAGCAAGGCGTCTTGGGCTGCCGAGGCGTGCCTGATGCCGGCTCCTCGTCCCCGGGCAGGGGATTAAGGGCATCCTCACAGGAGTGCGGAGACTTGCATGTGTAAGTTCAGTTAAAGCTGATAGTAAAGTCAGGACCAAGCCTTTGTGCTCGTGGGACTTTCTAGGGTCCATCTTAACAGCTTCAGTGTTATGCTTTAGTTAAGCTACGCCAGC